TTGTAACCAAGCATCCCCCATCGGTTCTATGCCCGATTCATAACTAGAGAGCTTCTCTGGTCCTTCACTAATCGGGGCCAAAACTCCGGAAATTAGAAATGCCAAAATAGGAATAACACTTGATATTATTAGAAATGCCCAGAAAATATCATATTCGTGAAGCAGAAACATAGAAGCACTCCTATTAATGTGGAATATACCGAATTAGTTGATTCAAATTGGAATTCTCAATTCATCCATAACTGCATTAGTCGAAACAACAATTTTGATCAAACCACATAGTTTCGTTTGTTTACTTGTTGTGGGTCATGTATCGTCTCAAGATTCATCCAACGGAATCCCACTTACACTTACTTCGATTCTATTTAGATATGGTGTAGACATATAATGCTATTATACAAATCAAACTCTCTTCTACCTTGCCTCGGGTTTTCTATCAAACAAAAAAAGGAATTAAGGAATTTTTTTTAAAGAATATTTTAAATAATATGAATTGAAATTGAAATAATATTCAAACAATATTATTCAAATAAGATTAAATGAAATATTAAACATAAAGAATTTCAATATTCTATTAATATAATAGAGCCAAAGAGGAGGTCTGGCCCATTTTTTCTCTCTCTCTCTTTTTTTTTTTCTTAGTGATTTAGAATATAGTCAGTAGTCAGATGTAATAGAATTTCTAGGAATTTCCATCTCGGGATTTATGGTATATTCTACGTGGCTGTGTTGGTGTATTCTTTTCATTAAGATCCGGATAGAGGATTATTGTTTCTATTGATTTGATACGGATACGAAAACGGAATGCATCGACCGATTCGATTCTCTCTCCCTGTCCCAGATTTATACTTAATTGATTTGATTCAATCCATTGAATTGTGAGGAACCCTTACATATAAAAACTCATGGGTTCCTATACCCAAATTAGGAAACTTTGGACCTGTACTACCCCGGCCCCGGCTTTACCCCCGAGTTAGAAGTCTTGAAAGAATCATTTCAGACCCATTTCTAGGACTAAAGATCGTGATTTGGAATGACTCGAAATACTTATTTATTTAATGTAATAATAACACCTAGCAGGACCAACCAACGAGTTAGGTTTCGTGACAACAAAAAACGTTTCTTTTGAAGCAAACCTACAAAATGGGGCATAGTTTAATGGTAGAGTCGGCTGAATCGTAAATGATTTACAGAAGATACTTCGAATGGAATCATGCGTTGTCGAACGATTCGATAGACAAAATCTCCCCATCCCAAAACCAACTCATAGAACATAGAAATAGAAGAGGGTGCGTTGATACATTTAGGACCAATTCATTGTCTCTAAAACAATGAATTGGGATTGTTGTTCTGCCAAAAGGCGATACGTCGGGGGATTCCTAACTCATCCAAGTTCAAATGGGCCCTAATCTTTTTAGATAAAGTCTGCATTGGTAGAATTGGAATGATGAACAAATTGGATTGGGTAAATTGGAATAAAAAAAAAGAAGTTATAAGTTTAAGTATTGTACAGAAAAATGACTACTTGCTTTGCTAAGCCGGTTATACGAAGAAAAGCCTATTGTACAATGAAACTTACCAAAGAGCTTCGTTTTTGAAACTCTGGCTTTTCTACAAATCCAAGAACAAGAATAGGTTCTAGATAATGTGACTTACTATTAGATTGAATTTGGGTTTGATTTGGTTGGGTCAGGTTGGAGTTTTTCTTGAGCCAGGCTCATGTTATGATTTTGACTTCATAAATTGACTTGGGTATACCAAAGCAAAGGTGTATCACTAAATCTTGGATCATGGACAAATAAAAGAGGAAAAAGGCCGTATGTCATTCACAGACGAAGATTAATGAAGAAGAATGGGTTTGTTTATCCGAAATTTGAAAATACCGATCCGATTGGATCCATTGGAATAAATTATTGTTTTCAAGCCCCGAGGGATCTCCGTGATCCTGTGGGAATGATTCCATTTCTATGGAACAATCAACCGGCCGGTCACACGCACTAATTAGGAAATGAATACAAAAATGTATAGGGCTATACGGACTCGAACCGTAGACCTTCTCGGTAAAACAGATCAAACTTATTATTATCGAAATGATTCGAACTGTTTCAAAGACCCAACATGCGTTTTTTTTTTGCATTGGGCTCTTTCATTAACTGATAAAAAGATCGGCTAGTCTACCATATTTTTTCTTGACAGGAAGATAACGAGATGGCTCCATGCGCTCGGATTCATTATTTGAATTCTGATCCGGGAGCAATACCAAAGTGTTTCAAAGAAGGGTTACCCTGACGTAGGTCTGCCTCCGGCCTAGATCAACCTAAGTTAAATGGAGTCTCTATCAATCCGCCCCAAGAGTCAAATATGATACTTCATACACCTTAAAGTTCATAGGACGAAAAGAGGTTATTTTGAGGTCCTTATCCTCATTATGCCTAGCATTGAAGGGCCTGGGTATTCACCTTATCAATGATCAAACCAATGATGGGTTCTATTTGGTACC